CTAATTCGAATCCCTCGGGTAAAATAAGAACAGCTCCCACGTTCAAAGCTCCTTTTTTACCATTAGCAAGAACTTGTTTCAGTTGCATATCATAAGGAATTCGAACAACTGCTTCAAATACAGTATCAGGAAGTACAGCTTGCGGAACTTCAATATCCACAGGCTTATTAGCTAAATGGCAATTGGCGCATACAATTCGCCCAGTTGCTTCTCGTGGATTTTCATAACCTTTCTGCGCAAAAATGGGATACGCATTTGAAATAGATGTTCGAGTTATTACATATATCATGATCGATACAGAAATAAATCGAGTCATCCGTTCCTTTACCCAAGAAAAAGTATTTCTATTTTGCATGATCCAATCATTGATCCCCGAATTTCTACAATAAATTAGATAGGTAGCTAGTATAGTTCCCTATCCACGAGTCTGCCGTTGTACTGAAATAATTCTACTGAAATAGAACGAATACCTTGAAGAGGTAGAAGTATAAAGAATAAGAAAAATGGAAAACGCTTTCTTTATACGCGAAGAAAATTTTTGATTGATATCAGGGGATCAAATAAGTTCTTCATTCATTCATTGAATGATAAATGACTACAAGCGAAGGAGATACGCGATTTAAAAAACGGAAGATCCAATATTTCACAATTGTATCTAGAATAACCGGAAAAGTGGAAACAAGACCAGATATAATTTGCTCGTTATGAGCCAATCCAAAATCATTGTAGATCGAACCAATCATTAGTTCCCAACCATGGGTCGAGTGAAATCCGATCCATAAATCAGTAACTAAAAGAATCGAAAAAGCTTTTATTGTGTCACTTAAGTTATAGAAGAATTCCTGAATCCAAGAATTAAGAATGACAAGTTCTTCATTACCCAGAATAAAATAACCACTTAGAATAGCGAAACAGATTATATTTGTCGACAAATGCAAAATGATATGGAGATGATATTCATTGTGCGTTTTGACCAATTGTATTGTTTCCTTGTGTATTCCTATATGAAGCTTTTGTATATGTGTCTCCGGGTATTCTTTTATCATTTCGTCCAACAAGAATAGTTCTTCTAATTCTAGGAATTTTTCTAGAACATTTTTCTCCTGAATATCATTCAAAAAAGTTTCGGATTGCCTAGTATTCCACCAATTAATAATCCAAGGTTCCAGACTTTTTTGAAATGAGAGAGAGATCCACCAGGGCAAAAATACTATAGATGCAAGATATGGGAGGGAAGTCAATGCTTTCTTTTTTTTCATTTTTGATCTGTGAATTGTTAATGAACTGTTTCATTTGTCAACTCTATCTGATATTTCTCTAAAGCGCGAGTTCTATAACAAGGTATCGAACCTATAGATCTATTCCCACTTTTGTGTAATAATTTAGTCCTTAGATCTAGAAGGAATATAGAAATAGAATAAGGATCCCCTTTCGGATGAAAAAAAAATATATAAAATATAGAAATATAAAATAAATATATATAAAATAAGTAAATTATAAGGAAATGGGATTTCCGGATATCTCAATTGGGCAAATTCGAACGAATTTCATCTTCATTTCTTCCTTTCCATAAATACTCGAAAAAGTTACTTGAAGTAACGAATATTATTCGGACCGCAGCGCAGGAATACGGCATCAATTCAAAATCTGAGGCCTAACCTAAGAAGATGAATTCTGTATTACGAAATACATATTCGGATATTTTATTTGATGAATTCATACTTAATTAGACTTATTAGACTTTTTACTAGTATAAAAGAATTGAGTTGGGCTCTATACGCATACAAAATAGTTTTTGTATAGAAAAAAATTTCTTCTTATTTTATTATAGTTTCTGGTTTTTTATATTTATTATAGTTGTTCCATATACGTTCTCCTACTTTTGTTTTATTCTATGCGGATCGTTGCACCAAAGGAACGAGGAAATGGAATCTAACATGTTTTGCTCGAATGAACATTCTGAAGAAACTTCAATTGTATTAAAAAGGAAATTAGCAAGTTCCTTCCATTATGCGGAGAAAACCTTCATTCTTCCTTCAGTTCATTTCAAAATACTTCAATTGGTACGCGCAAGAAATAGGCCAATTCGGCAGCTTTTTGCTCAATTTCTCGTGGAGTCAAATTCTCATCAGTACGAGTCAAGGGAATGGTTCCTTGGCCTCTGATTTCCATATAAAGAATACGACGAGGAAAAAGACCCTCTTTAACCTCCATTCTGATTGATTGGATATCTTTCATAAAGAAGCGAAGGAAGATGCGACGATTTATTCCGGGGAATCCCCAACGAAAAATACACATTATTCCTTCTTTTCTATCGAATCGGTCATAACCACTACCTACATTCCACGAAATTGTGCACCACAAATAGGAACTAATGAATAGACCCGCGATCCCATAGAAAGACATCACGATCCCTTGTGGGAAAAAAATGATTTGCTGAGATGGAAATCCAGGTATCAGATTCCTACCAAGATAACTGGAAGTTCCAACCACTAAGAATCCTAGTGAACCTAAAAAAAGTATACAGGCCCAGCAAAAATTACTTGCTTTTCGGGACCCTGTTATAAGTTCTATCCATATATGTTCTGATCGCCAGTTCATACTATACTAGATCCGATTGCATTCGATTGGAATTGAGAAAAAAATTTGACTTTACTTTTTGCCGAAATAACTTTCATCAACTAGCACTATTCTGATATGAACCATTAGGAGGAATTGGTTAGATACATTGACTTTCAATTATAAAATAGAAAAATATTCGCCGATCATTTTTAACCAGATAACCCGCATATACATGCATTTATGCGGATATCATGTATCCGCATGCATAATAATTCTTTCATTTGTATTCGGAAAAAGGCGCATATCATACCATATTACACTAAACAAATATCTGTACCAAATAAATATATGTATTATGATTCAGTGTTGAAATAAATTGCTGAAATTTGGTCCCATCGGATCTAGACAATCTTATTTTTTTGAACATGAAGAAATAAAGAAGCCATTGCAATCGCCGGAAATACTAGGCCCACTAAAGGGACAAAAATAGAGGGTAAGTTAAGATCTGTCATAGAATGGGTACCTCGATTTAATATTTGTACCTATTATAAGGATATCTTAAGTATATCTATTATAAACTATTATAAATAATATTAAGTAGTTAATAAGTGCAAGGAATGAAAACTAAATGAAGTGTACCTATTCATCTTTCTACACGAATATGTATGATAATCCACCTTAAGTTTAAGAAATTTTATTAATTCTCCCATCCTTATATTCTATCTATCTTTCTAATAAAATAAGGAGTTTTTTATGAAAATTAAAGAGTTTATTATAAGTTCGCGACTCTAACAAAACTAATTCAATCCAAGAAACAGGTATTCCTAGTAAAAAATGGGAGTTCTTGGTAGACATAGAAATCACTTCTATTCTATATCTATATTTTCATTTTATTTCGATATTTTTTTTTTGCATTTTTTTTCAAGGGAAAGAAACCGTGGAGCTGAAATAACTCACTCAGAACGCCTTTTAAAAGATTACGCGGTACGATTGGGTCGAATAAGCCCTTATGGAATAAATACTCAGCCGCTTGTGAACCGTCGGGTACTGCTTTATTCAATGTTTGTTCAATTACTCTTTTACCCGCAAAAGCAATGTAGGCATTGGGTTCAGCAATAATGACATCTCCCAACATACCAAAACTGGCAGTTACTCCACCAGTTGTAGGAGATGTAAGGATTGATACATAGAATAACTTTTTATTTGATTGATAATTATATGAAGCAGAAGATATTTTAGCCATTTGCATCAAGCTTAAACTTCCTTCTTGCATGCGTGCTCCTCCAGAAGCACACACAATAATGACAGGTAAAGATCTATTAGTAGCATACTCGATCAAACGAGTGATTTTCTCGCCTACTACAGATCCCATACTACCCCCCAAAAACTGAAAATCCATAACCCCAATTGCTGTGGGAATACCGTTTAGTTGACCTATGCCCGTTTGAACAGCTTCAGTTAAACCTGTCCTTCTTTGATAAGAATCGATACGATCTCTATAAGGTTCCTCTTCTGAATTAAATTCAATGGGGTCCGTGGAGACCATATCTTCATCCATAGGATCCCAAGTGCCCGGATCAATCAAAAGTTCGATTCTATCTGAACTACTCATTTTCAAATGATATCCACACTGTTCACAAATATTCATTTTTGACCTAAAAAATTTTTTATAATTTAATCCATAACAATTTTCGCATTGAACCCATAAACTTCTGTATTTTTTATTATTTATATCAAAACCATTAGATCTTCCTCTTATATTGAAATCGCGGCTGTTACCACCAGTTCTTATACTAGAATTCCCCCTTTCACTACTGCTTACGCCTTCAGTACAAATGAAACTAGAAATGTAACTGTCACTGTAATTTTCGGTACCTTCGAAAATGGAACTATGAATACTGACTTCAAAACGAAGATAACTATCAATGCAACTATTAATGTGATTATTCCAACTAGATTGAGTATCATACATGTAATGATAATAGTAGTGATTGTTACTCTTAGTCCTATTATTCAAATAACTGGAAAAAAAGCTTTCTAGTTCACTCAGAAAAAAACTATTATTGTCAATCTCAAAAATATGATTTTCAATGTCAAAATATACAGAATAACAGTCACCATTACCATCCCTAACTAAAAAAGTGTTATCAGAGATAAAACTCCCAATATTCCTGATATCAAATAAATAATCAACATTACTGAAACTATAACTACCACTTTCATTCCAACTAGGAATGTTTTTCTCCGTATCATTTAGAATGGGCTCTTCACTTCCCCCGGTATGTCCAAGAGCATTAAGACTATTTATTGATTTACTTAGCCCACACTTATGTTCTAACTTCCCCTTAGACAACATCGAATTGAACCACCATTTTTTCATAGAGTCTTCCCGTCCCCTATTTGATGAAAATATAATAGATGAATAGTCATTCGATGAA